GAAAAAACAAATCCAATCGATTTATAGATTTAAAACTTCTTTTTTGGTAAATCGATTGCGAAATGTTTTTCTAGAATGTCTAATATCTCTTTTACATCTTCTAGACGAAAATGTTCAATTTTCATAAGATCTTCTTGACTGTTATTCAAAAGGTCAAATAATGTATATATATTGGACTTTTTTAGGCAATTATAGACCCTGGGAGACAATTCGGATTGGTCAATAAAAATCGATTGCAATGCTATTTTTTTTTTGTTTTTTCTTAGTTTATCCAATTTATCATGAAAACTAAAGGGAGATAAGGGAACCACGTCTTGATTATCCTCTAAAGGTAAGTTTTCTTCTTCCTTATTTAAAAAGGGAATAAATAAATCAATCAAATTCCGGGAGGCTTGATGAAGTGCTTCTTTCGGAGTTAAACTCCCATTTGTCCAGATTTCGAGAAAGAGTATTTCTTGTTTTTCATTCCCATTCCCATAGGAATGAATACTATGATTCACATTTCGAACAGGCATGAATACAGCATCTATAGGATAACTTCCATCTTGAAAGTTATGCGGCATTTTTATAAGATATCCGCGATTTCTCTCGATTTCTAATCCAATACAAAAATTAATGGGTTCTGTCAAGCTAGCTATATGTTGTGTATTGTCGACGATTTCTACACAAGTCGGTAAGATGATATCTCTAGCAGTTACATATCCCGGGCCCCTGGCACAAATAGACGCGTCACAAGTTCCATATAAATTACTTCTCAATACAATTTCTTTCAAATTCATTAAAATTTCATGAACTGATTCTTGAATACCTGCTATAGTAGAATATTCATGCGGGACGTTCTCAGATTTTACACGTGTGATACATGTTCCTTCTATTTCTCCAAGCAAAGCTCTTCGCATCGCAATGCCTATTGTGTCGGCCTGGCCTTTCATAAGTGGAGACAGAACAAAGCGCCCATAATAAAGACGTTTACTGTCTGTTCTTGATTCAACACAGTTCCACTGTAGTGTCCGAGTAGATACTCTTACTTTCTCTCGAACCATAGTAATATTTTTTTATTTGATTGAATTATTTATTTCTCTTGTTTCTCTTGAAATTTATTCACTGTTTATTTCTACACACGTCTTTTTTTCGGAGGTCTACAGCCATTATGTGGCATAGGGGTTACATCCCGTACGAAAGTTAATAGTATACCACTTCGACGAATAGCGCGTAATGCTGCGTCTCTTCCTAGACCGGGACCCTTTATCATGACTTCGGCTCGTTGCATACCTTGATCTATTACTGTACGAATAGCATTTGCTGCTGCAGTTTGAGCTGCAAAGGGTGTCCCTCTTCTCGTACCCTTAAATCCACAAGTACCGGCTGAGGACCAGGAAACCACGCGACCCCGTACATCTGTAACCGTTACGATAGTATTATTGAAACTTGCTTGAACATGAATAACTCCCTTTGGTATTCTACGTGTACTCTTACGCGAACCAATACGCCCATTCCTACGTGAACCGATTCTCGGTATAGCTTTTGCCATATTTTATCATCTCATAAATACGAATCAGAAATATATGGATATATCCATTTCACATCAAAACAGATTCCTTATTTGTACACTGAGTCCTTTAGCGAGTCTGATTATCCTTGTCTTTGTTTATGTCTCGGGTTGGGACAAATTACTATAATGCGCCCACGCCTGCGGATTAGTCGACATTTTTCACAAATTTTACGAACGGAAGCTCTAATTTTCATATTTATCATTCCTCAATCTTAATTCTCAATCTACTTCTTGGTAGAAAATAAGTTTCTTGAAATTTTTCATTTCGAATCGTATTGAATAAAACCCGCCTAATCTTTTGAATCCTTGTTTCGGAGTCGATAAATTATACGCCCTCTGGTTGAATCATAACGACTTACTTCAATTTTTACTTTATCTCCTGGCAGTATCCGTATAAAACTACGTCGGATCTTTCCTGAAACATACCCTAGAATCAGATCCTCATTATCTAACCGAACCCGGAACATGCCGTTGGGAAGCGATTCAGTAATTAAACCTTCATGAATCCATTTTTGTTCTTTCATTCCAGGTAAAGCCCCCTTGAAGTATCAACTAACGGAGGAGAAACGATATTAGACAACTCACCTCCCCCCCCTTTTTTACAAATAGGAAGAGGTTTCGGATCCCATTTGGGTATTAAAAGGATTACCATATATAACACAAAATTTCTCCGCCGATTCCTTCTAGTCGAGCCTCCCGGTCTGTTATTATACCTCGAGAAGTAGACAGAATTACAATTCCCATCCCCCCTAAAATTCTAGGAATTCGTTGAGAGTTAGAATAGATTCGTAAACCGGGTCGACTGATCCGTTTTAAATTTAAAAAATTTCTATAGGGTCTTTTCCTATTCCTCCTGTGCCGAAGGGTTAAAACCAAAAAAGATTTGTTTTTTTCTCGGTGTTTTCTGACGTTTTCGATAAAACCTTCTCGGAAAAGTATTTTAACAATATTTTCGGTAATATTAGTAGATGCTATGCGAACAACTCTTTTTCTATCCATATCCGCATTTCGTATAGAAGTGATTATCTCAGCAATAGTGTCTCTACTCATGATGAACTAAAATTATTGGTGCCCCGAAATTGGATATAATTAACATGTTTTTATTTTTTTTATTATTAGTTTATGATATATGAATTTAAAAAGGTATATGCGTGAGACACAATCTAGGAATGAATCAAGTTCTTAATCTATTTCTTTCAAATATCCCAAAGAAAGATAAAAAAACATCAACATCTGATTTTATTTTATAATACCTCGGGAGCTAATGAAACTATTTTAGTAAAATTTAATTGTCTCAATTCTCGGGGGATTGCACCAAAAATTCGAGTTCCTTTTGGATTTCCTTCTTGATCAATCACAACTGCAGCATTGTCATCATATCGTATTATCATACCGCTGTCACGTTTAAGTTCTTTACAAGTACGAACAATTACAGCTCTGACTATTTCTGATTTTTTCAGGGGCATGTTGGGTACTGCTTCTTTGATCACAGCAACAATAACGTCACCAATGTGAGCATATCGGCGATTGCTAGCTCCTATGATTCGAATACACATCAATTTTCGAGCCCCACTGTTATCCGCTACATTTAAATGGGTCTGGGGTTGAATCATATTAATTTTTTAGTCTATTCTTCCAATGCAAAGGATGAAGAAAATAAAATAAATATTGTTTGTCCAAAAAAATAAACCTGCGTTTTTGTTTCATCCCCAAGACTCATTTCTCTTGGTTCTAGATTTTGAATCCTGAAATAAGAAACTGCGTTCGTATAGGCATTTTTGATGCTGCTATTAAAATAGCCCTTCTAGCTATATTTTCGGTTACTCCACTCATTTCATATAGTATTCGTCCCGGTTTAACAACAGCTACCCAATATTCAGGGGACCCCTTCCCCGAACCCATACGTGTTTCAGCAGGTCTTACTGTAACCGGTTTGTCTGGAAATACACGAACCCAAATTTTTCCACCACGGCGTGCATTTCGTGTCATTGCCCGCCGACCTGCTTCGATTTGTCTAGATGTGATCCAAGCGGGTTCAAGTGCCTGAAGAGCATATTTACCGAAAGAAATCTGATTACCTCGAAAAGATATTCCCTTCATTCTTCCTCTATGTTGTTTACGAAATTTAGTTCTTTTGGGGTTATAGTTGATGGTTGTTTCGGAATTCCATCTCTACTCCAGAACTGGACGTGAGAATTTCTTCTCATCCAGCTCCTCGCGAAAAAAAAGGATTCAAAATGGAATTTCAATTCATTTGAATAGAAATTCTAACATTTTTATAAAAAATTGGATAAATAATAGTTTTTCTGACGTTCTAATAAATCTTTATTTTCCTTTGTCCTTTATCTAAGTTTTTCAAAAAGTTTATCAATAAAAAAAATAAAATTTTCGCGGGCGAATATTTACTCTTGGCATCTTTATTTCAGTCTTAATCTTAATGCTTTTTTCGTGACTTCTGAGAATAGATGTATTTTTTTCTGGTTAATTTCGCCATCCAGACTAGCGAATCATTAAGATTCATTTGTTCAATAAAATCTTTTGCATTCACAGGTTCCATCGTTCCCATCACTTCGTACTTAATGGTTAGGTCCGAATTCTACAATGGAGCTAATAATCCAATTTATTCTTGAGTCAACCTTCTTAGTCTTTATTGACTCGAAGCTCTTTTTTTTTTTCTTCTATACCGAGAATTCATTTAATATTTCATTATGGATGAATCAATTAGTATTGATGCTTTATTACACTGCCTTTTAGGAGATGTCTCATAGACCTTACATGTTGGAATTCTATAGCATTGATATTCTTTTTCTCTCTTTCTCTCATCCTTCCGTTTATCCACACCTTTCTTCTTTATTTTTCTTTAAACTTATAATTAAAGTGAAAATTTCAGTTGCTACAAAGATATGACCGATTTCTCATATCTTGACTGGTTCTTTAGATCCAGATAATACGAAGTGATGAGTTGGTTTTCATACTACCGAGCTGATTTTTTTTCATCCTAACCCGAAAAAAACCAACGAGTCACACACTAAGCATAGCAATTATATCAAAAGGTCAATCGAATTTTTATTCAACCCTATAGAATTAAGAATTAGAATTGCTTGCTTTGATTGGCTAGGAAAAGAATCAATGAGTTTCCCTGTATTTTGTTCAACCAATGGATATGGATAGAAGTGAAAAACAAAGAAAGTTTTCTTATTCTTCTTCCTTGTCTATAAAAATCCAAATTTTGATGCCTAATACCCCATAGATAGTCCTAACTGTATAGGAACAATAATCGATTTTAGCGCGAATCGTTTGTAGGGGAACCCTACCCTCTCTGATCCATTCAACACGTGCAATTTCTTTTCCGTCGATACGCCCTGCAATTTGTACTTGAATTCCTTTTGTATCTGCTTGTTCAGTTAATTCAATAGCTTTTTTCATTGCTTTTCGAAACGAAACTCTA